AATTAAAGGACCTATTGTGTATTTTTTTTTAGAGTATGCCGCCACTCGGACTCGAACCGAGATGCTCTAGCACTGCTTCCTAAGAGCAGCGTGTCTACCGATTTCACCATGGCGGCTTGTTCGAAGTAATACTAACTTATCTATGTTCAATCGTCGATATTTAGAGGTTCCATGCAATTGCAATAGATTCTTATTGCATATATCGAAGAATGGTGATTCAAGTCAATATTTGAAGGTTCAATAATAGTTACTAGCTTATTTTAGATCTTTATAATAGTAAATCGATGGGGAAAATGGTAATCCCCATCTCGAAAATTATATAAGAATGTAGTCTACTCACTCCTTGTATCTTGCGTCTAATAGGCCTTTTCAATTAAAACAAAAAGGGGCCAGCCCATTATACAACTCATAATTCTCCATTTACCCAATCATTGATTCTACATCATTTGAAAGCTTTTTTCACTTTCACATTATTATTTATTTTATTTATTTATTCTTTTATTTTTTTGTCGTACAAAAAAACCTTTTGAATAACCGGTGGAAATGGATTTAGCTAAGGAAAAAGCTTTTACCGCTGCCCAATACCCCTTTTTCTTCCAAATATTTCTACGAATATGCTTTTTTGATATAGAAGTACGTTTTTTTGGAACTGCCATGCAAAAAAACAAGTTATTAACTTTTATAAATTGAATGTGAAAGACATGTATTGTTCAAAAAGGATCATTAATTATTTCTATTCATATATATTTATATACTTTTTTTTATTTTGCTGATTGATAGATTTTATTTATTATATACAAATGCGCAGATATAGCATACAAGTATTGCTAGGGATCAAAACAAAAGTTGGAGAATAAAAATAAAAGGGATGTGATTCGATAAGTATAACTCTCATAGAAAAAAAGGATTATCTTTCTTTTTTTCTTTTTCATTTTGATTCATTTTGAAGTAATCATTTTTAGTTACAATATTAGAAGAAAGAAAATTGTACTGATTACTTCATATCCCCATTACGAATGGCTTCATATCTCGATTGATTAGGATTGATCCCAATGGCATCGACTTCCGCTGATATACTGATATATATAAATAAGATAAAAAAAATAAAAAAAGTTCCAATTACTATCTTAGTCTACTCAAAATAGATCTACTATCTTGATTAATAATACCTAAATGAGATAAAAAAACAATATTTCCATTATTTATAAATTATAAATTGATCGGTTTTAAATATGGTGCCCCACGATAAAAAAATATTTTTATTCAATGATCTAGTACTTGAGATTAAGGTAAATTAAGAAACTTTCTACTTCACTCGATATTATGTTACAAGTATTAGAGAATTTTACACAATTTATTAACAGTTTCAAATGCAATTAAAATTTATTAGCAATTTTGGATAAAAAAATTATATCTTGTTGGATCGAGTTATTCGTGTATCTCATGATACACATCAAAAGTTAATAATTACTTAACCCCTAGTATTAACCACTAATGATGAATTCAATTGTAATTCCTGGGGTTAATTTTAAATAGGCGAGTAAGAGCGATATAATATAGAAATAAAAATAGAAGAAAAGATAAAAGGTTTTATTTTATTATTATGGAACGCACATATCAATATGCATGGGTTATACCTTTTGTTCCGCTTCTAGTTACTATGTTAATAGGATTGGGACTCCTGCTTATCCCGACAGCAACAAAAAATCTTCGTCGTATATGGGCTTTTCCCGCTGTTTTATTGTTAACTACGGTTATGGTCTTTTCGACCAAACTGGCGATCCAGCAAATAAACGGTAGCTCAATTTATGAATATCTATGGTCTTGGACCATCACTAGTGATTTTTCTTTAGAGTTTGGCTACTTAATTGATCCACTTACTTCTATTATGTTGATATTAATCACTACTGTTGGAATTATGGTTCTTATCTATAGTGATAATTATATGTCTCATGACCGAGGATATTTGAGATTTTTTGCTTATATGACTTTTTTCACTACTTCTATGCTGGGATTAGTTACTAGTCCCAATTTGATACAAATCTATATTTTTTGGGAACTGGTGGGAATGTGTTCCTATCTGTTAATAGGCTTTTGGTTTACCCGACCAATTGCAGCAAATGCCTGTCAAAAAGCGTTTGTGACTAATCGTGTGGGAGATTTTGGTTTATTATTAGGAATCTTAGGTTTTTATTTACTAACAGGTAGTTTCGAATTTCAGGATTTGTTCGAAATATTCAATAATTTAATTATTAATAATAATGAGATAAATTCTTCATTTGCTACGCTGTGTGCCTTCTTATTATTTCTTGGTGCAGTTGCTAAATCCGCGCAATTCCCACTTCATGTATGGTTACCTGATGCTATGGAGGGACCTACTCCTATTTCGGCTCTTATACATGCTGCTACTATGGTAGCCGCAGGAATTTTTCTTGTAGCTCGGCTTCTTCCTCTTTTCATAGTCATACCTTATATAATGAATATAATTGCTTTGATAGGTATAATAACGGTCCTATTAGGAGCTACCTTGGCTCTTGCTCAAAGAGATATTAAGAGAAGTTTAGCCTATTCCACGATGTCCCAATTGGGATACATTATGTTAGCTTTGGGTATAGGTTCTTATCGAGCCGCTTTATTCCATTTGATCACTCATGCTTATTCAAAAGCATTATTGTTTTTAGGATCTGGATCAATAATTCATTCAATGGAACCCATTGTTGGGTATTCCCCAGCAAAGAGTCAGAACATGGCTCTTATGGGTGGTTTAACCAAATATATGCCAATTACAAAAACAACGTTTTTTTTAGGTACACTTTCTCTTTGTGGTATTCCACCTCTCGCTTGTTTTTGGTCCAAAGACGAAATTCTTAATGATAGTTGGTTGTATTCACCTATTTTTGCAATAATAGCTTGCTACACAGCAGGATTAACTGCATTTTATATGTTTCGTATATACTTACTTACTTTCGAAGGACATTTACGTAGTCATTTTGCAAATTACAGCGGACATACAAATAGTTATTTGTATTCAATATCTATATGGGGGCAAGAATGTTACAAACCCGTTAGCAGTAACTTACTTTTACCAACTAATCACAAGTCCTCCTTTTCGAATTGGTCTTTTTATAATACATATAAAATTGTTGGTTATGTAAGAAACATGCGATCATCTTTTAGTACTCCTTTTTTTAATAAGTACCCTTATACCTTAAAGTATCCGCATGAATCAGACAATACGATGTTATTTCCACTCCTTATATTAGCCATATTTACTTTGTTCATTGGATGTATAGGAATTTCTTTCGGGCAAGAAGTAATAGAAGTAGATATATTATCGAAATGGTTAACCTCATCGATGACAGTTTTACAGCACAATTCAACTGAAGATTGGTATCAATTTGTGATAAATGCTTTTTATTCAGTCAGTATAGCTCTTTTCGGAATATTTATAGCATCCGTTCTATATGGGTCTGTATATTCGGACAGACAAAATTTGTACTTAATCAATTCATTTTCGAAAATAGATTCGAAAATTAAAATTCGCTTAGAACAAATAATAAATGTCATATACAACTGGTCATATAATCGTGGCTACATAGATGTTTTTTACGAAAAAGTATTCATTAGGGGTATACGAGGATTAGCTCAACTAACTAATTCTTTTGATCGACGGGTAATTGATGGAGTTACGAATGGGGTTGGTGTTTCAAGTTTCTTTCTGGGAGAAGGGATTAAATATATAGGCGGAGGGCGAATTTCTTCTTATTTATTCTTATATTTTACTTGTGTATCAATAGTCTTACTAATTTACTATTATTTATTCTAATCTATTATTTAGAATAATGTTGAACTTGGTAAAATAAAATGGTTGAATAATGGAAAAATTAGATTATTGAGGAATACATATTGAGTGCTAAGAGTCGAAAGTAAATTCCCGTGGTTGGATCTATAATAAAAAGGGGATTTATGATTCTCCCATAAGAACAAAAATTGAAGCAAAAGATATGGTATAACGAGTACAGTTAGTGTATGGGGCCTACTCAATGCTAGATGCAGGGGCAGATAATAGGTCGATATTAATATGATGAACTGTCCCATAATAAAACCGGTTGTTGCTGATACCTCTTTTTCACTTCCCTCTTTCAGAACCCGAGTTCGTAGAAGTAAGAGATAAGAGGGACCTATAGAAAATGTGGTTAGAAATCCATAATAAAGTCCGACCAAAACGACCGAATTAACTATATTCATCCATAATAATAATGGATTACCGAGAAGACTACATTGAAAAATCATTCATCAACCTCCCCTTTTCTGTTGCAACTTCTCGATTATTATATGATAATTTCTTAACTTTCCATATATAGAAAATAGAAAGAGATAGATTAGAAATGACATCTCTTATGCCGATGATACCATCTTCTTCGATTGAATGACATTCAAACCAAATAAAGGTAACTGAATGGAATTGGGATATATGGATGGAATATAATGAAATAGAGCTCCTTTGAGGTTCCCTATGAAATGAGGCATGGAACGGAGCCACTGCGAAGAAGTTCCGGGAGTTACGAAGGAAGCTTCGGGCTCATATTGGTCATGGGTTGAGAACGGGAGTTAAACTCTAGGAGATCTAATCTCCCGTTGTTCCTCAGTAGCTCAGTGGTAGAGCGGTCGGCTGTTAACTGATTGGTCGTAGGTTCGAATCCTACCTGGGGAGATTAATGAAGGGGCTCGCTTTGACCGTTAGGAGTAGGTAACCCGTTCCCTGTCTTTGTTTCCATTGCATTCTATCTCATCCTATGACATTCTGTTCTGCGATATTTGAGAATCACCGTCAATAGATCCGGGATAATCCTTTGTTCCATAGGCCTGGGGCTATTTACAACCAGCCAATTAAGAATTCTCAGGTGATGTACTACCAGTGCATCAAAGATGCAGTCATCGATTCTCTCGAGAGGCCACAATTACCGCGAGTAAGCATATTAATGTTAATGTAATGATGA